TTCGAAAAAAAAGAAGAACTTTCATTATTATTCATTCTTAATAAACTAAAATTCTTGTTAATTCCTTTTGAAGACCCCTTACCCCATAGAGATATAGAATAGAAAGAAGTATTTTGATTGCCACTATAATTTTGAAAATGAACATTTAAATGACCTTCAAACGTAAGTAAATAGATGCGAAACATATAAAATGCGGTTAATCCTGCGGTAGCCCAAGCTATTATTGCGAAAATTGGCGAATACAACCAACTATCATTAAGAATTTCATCTTTTGACCAAAAACAAGCAAGAGGCGGAATACCACAAAGAGAAAGTGTACCTAATAAAAAAGAGGTTTTAGTAATCGGTACATGTTTTGTTAAACCACCCATAAAAACCATATTCTGACTTTTATCCGGAGAATAGCCAACAACAGTTTCCATTGAATGAATAATGGACCCAGACCCTAAAAATAATAATGCTTTGGAATAAGCATGAGTAATCAAATGAAATAAAGCACTTCGATAAGACCCCATTCCTAGAGCTAACATCATATAACCCAATTGAGACATTGTCGAATAGGCTAAACCCCTTTTAATGTCTTTTTGAGCAAGAGCTAAAGTAGCTCCTAATAATAATGTGATTATGCCTATCAACGAGATTAAATTCATTATATAGGGTATAACCATGAAAAGAGGGAGAAGGCGAGCTACAAGAAAGATCCCCGCTGCTACCATAGTAGCAGCGTGTATAAGAGCCGAAATAGGAGTGGGTCCCTCCATAGCATCGGGTAACCACACATGAAGGGGAAATTGTGCAGATTTAGCAACTGCACCGGTAAATAATAAAGCAGCACACAAAATAACAAAGGAAAAGTTGACTTCATTATTATAAATCAAGTTATTGAGTATTTCGAATAAATCCTGAAATTCAAAACTACCTGTTATACAATAAAACCCTAAAATTCCTAATAATAAACCAAAATCCCCTACACGATTAGTTACAAATGCTTTTTGACAAGCATTTGCTGCAGGAGGTCGCGTAAACCAAAACCCTATTAATAGATAGGAACACATTCCAACTAATTCCCAAAAAAAATAAATTTGTATCAAATTTGAACTAGTAACTAATCCCAACATGGAAGTACTGAAAAAACTCATATAAGCAAAAAATCTCAAGTATCCTTGATCGTGAGCCATATAATTATCACTATAAATAAGAACCATGATTCCAACAGTAGTGATTAACATTGACATAATAGAAGTAAGTGGATCGATCAAGCAGCCAAATTCTAAAGAAAAATCATTATCGAGTGTCCAAGACCATACATATTGGTGGATAGAACTGCTATTTATTTGCTGAATAGACAGATTAATTGAAAAAATCATGACTATACTTAACAATAAGATACTTGGAAAAGCCCACATACGACGAAGATTTTTCGTTGCTGTCGGAAAAAGAAGAAGTCCCACTCCTATTAACATAGGAATTGGAAGTGGAACAAAAGGTAAAATCCACCCATATTGATATGTCTGTTGCATAAAAAAATTGAAATTCGTAATTAAATTTTTCCGATTTATCGGACCTTACTTCTTTTGAAAGGAGTCAATAAAAAAATGAAAATATGCACTAAGCTTAACCTAACTTAAATATAAAAATGAAAAATTTTTCTTTCTTTTTACTTATTCTTTCTCTTTCTGAATTTCTTCTAAATATTTCAAATATTCAAATCAAGAAGTTACAATTGGTCAAATCATATAAAAGACAAAGATTAATTATGAGTCTCCTTCGAATTTGAAAATGCAAGTCAAAATTTGACAAGTTACTAAAAATATTCTTCTTGTTTTTTATTTTTTAGAAAAATTTTATGCGATTTTACCATATCGTTCATATTCCATTCTTTTAGAATTTTAGAAAAAAAATTATCTAGAAAAGCGCAGATTTTTTTAAACAATAGATGTCTTTCACATCCAGCTATACCAATGAGTAATCTCTTAATTTTTATTTAAATGGCAGTTCCAAAAAAACGTACTTCTGCATCAAAAAAGCGTATTCGTAAAAATTTTTGGAAAAGGAAAGGCTATTGGTCAGCGTTAAAAGCGTTTTCTTTAGGGAAATCTCTTTCTACCGGGATTTCAAAAAGTTTTTTTGTGCGACAAACAAATAAAATAAAAAAATAAGTTATTAAGAAATAAAACAGAACACCTTATAAAAATCTAAATTGACCTGACTTAAAAATTAAATTCTTCCGTTTCAAAAAGACAATTCTCAAATTCCATTTCCTGTTGAATTAATTCATAGGAAATGGAATTCTTCTGTTTTACTTTAAACCGAATTTAAACAAAGTCTTTTTTTTTTAACAAAAAAACACAAGATACTCACTTTCTTTTTAATATATTTTCTTTCCAGAATAGGAGTCTTATTTCCCCCAGCAACTTATTTGTACTATAAAAGATTTTTTTTTGCACAACTTTCTTACTTTTCTTTTGGATTTTCTGTAAATTCTTATATAGAATAGAGCCCATATATCTCTGGCCATCAATTCACGCAAAAACACTTAGTGTAAATTTTATGGATAAATATGTGTGAATTTTGAATAATCTAAAATAGGTTTTTTGTTCATTGATAAAACTTATTTTTTGGTTGTACTTTTTAAAATTAAATAAATCAAAAACATTTAATTTAAAAAATGTTTTTTAGAGGAAAGGTTCTATCCCTTAATTGATAGTAAGACTTTTTGGTTTTACAAGAATTCAAGTAAAGAAGATTCTCAAATACACAATAAAACTAAAACCCTAAACTAAAATAATGAACGTTCAAGGACATATTTGAACAGATTTTATTCATTGATTTGAATCTTTCCTGAAAATATTGCACCCAATTGAATTCTTAAATCTAGACGATTGCTTATTTATAGGCTATTATGAGGTCAAGACAAGCCGCTATGGTGAAATTGGTAGACACGCTGCTCTTAGGAAGCAGTGCTAGAGCATCTCGGTTCGAGTCCGAGTGGCGGCATGTCATTTCCTAAAAAAAGAAAATAGATCCTATAATGAATAATGAATTCAATTGCCGATTTCGATTTTATAATTAAGGAACTCTTTTTATGATATTTTCAACTTTAGAGCATATATTAACTCATATTTCTTTTTCGACTGTTTCAATTCTAATTACAATTCATTTGATAACCTTTTTTGTCGATGAAATCGTAAAACTATATGATTCATCCGAAAAGGGCATGATAACGACTTTTTTGTGTATAACAGGATTATTAATTTCTCGTTGGATTTATTCGAAACATTTTCCACTAAGTAATTTAAATGAATCGTTAATCTTTCTTTCATGGAGTTTTTCCTTTATTTATATAGTTCCGTATTTCAAAAAAAATCAAAATATTCTAAGCACAATAATAGGTCCAAGTGCTATTTTTTCCCAGGGCTTTGCTACCTCAGGCCTTTTAACTGAAATACACGAATCCACTATATTAGTACCTGCTCTTCAATCCGAGTGGTTAATAATGCACGTAAGTATGATGATATTAGGATATGTGGCCCTTTTATGTGGATCATTATTATCAGTATCACTTCTAGTCATTACAGTTCGAAAAAATAGAAAATTTTTTTCTACGAGTAATCATTTATTAAATTTAAATAAGTCATTTTTCCTTGATAAAGTCGAATACATGAATGAAGAAAAAAATATTTTAAAAAAAACTTCTTTTTTTTCTCCAAGGAATTATTATAAGTCGCAATTGATTCAACAATTGGATTATTGGAGTTATCGGGTTATTAGTCTAGGATTTCTCTTTTTAACGATAGGAATTCTTTCTGGAGCAGTATGGGCTAATGAAGCATGGGGGTCCTATTGGAGTTGGGACCCAAAAGAAACTTGGGCTTTTATTACTTGGATCATATTTGCAATTTATTTACATACTCAAACAAATCTAAAATTGAAGGGTACAAATTCAGCAATTGTAGCGTTTATTGGATTTCTTATAATTTGGATATGCTATTTTGGAGTAAATCTATTAGGAATAGGATTACATAGTTATGGTTCATTTACATTAACATCTAATTAAATTCAAAAAGGAGTTCTTACCACTTACCAATAGGAATAGAAAAGCATATAACGCATATCAAACTTTGTGTGAACTAGGGAGAGCCTCGCGAATCAAAGTAACGGGTCTCTCCCTAGTTCACACAAAGTTTTTTTACTTAACACAAGAGAAGAAAAAGCGTTCTTTTTGTCATTGTACAACGAACCTTTTTATAAATGATAAGATTTTTTTCATTTTTTATTTATAAAAAAACTATCTAAAAAAAGAATTAGATAGGATAACTTCAACCTTTTCAACTGATAGTGAAAGAACGAAATCGGGGTACATACCAATACCTAGTACGGGTAAAAAAAAGGAGATCGAAAGAAATAACTCTCGCGGCCCAGAATCAAAAAAATAAAAGTTTGGGCCATTAAATATCTTGTATCCATAGAACATCTGGCGTAACATAGATAATAAATAAATAGGGGTTAATATAATTCCAATTGCCATTACAAAAGTAATTAGTATTTTTGTCATTAAAAGAAATTTTGGACTAGTAATTAGTCCAAAAAAGACTATTAATTCGGCAACAAAACCACTCATACCTGGTAATGCGAGGGAGGCCATCGAAAAGCTACTGAATATCGTGAACATTTTTGGCATTGGGATAGCTATTCCACCCATTTCGTCAAGATAAAGAAGACGTATTCTATCATAAGTTGTTCCAGCCAAGAAAAAAAGCGCAGCACCGATAAATCCATGAGAGATTATTTGTAAAAGGGCTCCGTTGAGTCCCATATCTGTGATAGAACCAATTCCTATAATTATAAAACCCATATGAGATACAGAGGAATAGGCTATTCTTTTTTTTAAATTTCGTTGACCAAGAGATGTTGAAGCTGCATAGATTATTTGTACTGCGCCCACTATTATTAACCAAGGAGAAAATAGAGAATGAGCATGAGGAAATAATTCCATATTG